CCCGTTGAGTTCTTACGAGTTCGAAGTCTAAAGGATAAAAGAGTTTTCTGCTGTTTCAAAAGGCTCCATTCTATTTTTTCTGCCGATGTTTTTGAAAAAGGAATTTCGGCGATTGATTTAGAACACCTCTTGCTCGATAGTATCTATCAATACTTTTCAATAAAGTGAGAAGAAAGACGGAAGCGCTCGATTCCATGGAAAAAATAATCTATATATTTCTATAGATTCGATCGATTCTATTTCATCAAACTCTTTCTATACGAATCAACCTTTATTCTATTGTTTAGAGTATCTCATCCCAAGTCATTTATTCGAAGTTCATTGAAGAAGTTCTATTTACTCAAAAAATTCACCCCTCTTTTTTCTTGGTCCACCACTTGATTCGATTAGAAATTATAGAATAAGTAGAGACGTAATAAATAGAAATCTAAAAAAAAAATTTTGGTACACCTCGAAAAAGAGAAACTAAGACTGGAAATCTTTGACGAACAGAATCACGAATCAGTCTTATTTCGACACAAGAAAGGGGTGTAGAAACTTCCTTTTCTTGTGTCGAAGACTAGAAAGACGAAGAACCTCTCCTAGAATTATTTGTTCCCCTCATTTTCCCTGCAATTTCTCGCTTAGTTATGTGTAGTATCTAGCCGAATTGAATTAAAAAAAACTCTTGATATGGATGTATTTTCGGACATTTAAATCTTCGAATAGTAAGATAGTCGCACCGCCCCAATTTGGATAAAAAACCAAGAAAGGCGGGGTCAAGTCAAACAGTCTTCTTCACAATCTACATACTAGGATTAGGAATGCGGTAGAAGGACTTCCTGTCATCTCATAGAAAAGGGATAAACAAGCTAAGGTCTTTTTAGCATTTCGTTTTTTTCATCGCTAAGGGATAAAATGAGTTTGAGTCTTTTTACGAACTTGATGTTGAAAAATTAGCGAGGCTAGAAATTCATTTCGGACAATTGAACCTTCTCGAACTGCTTCTTTTTAAGAACCAAAAAGATTTGTGCCAAAATAACAGCGGCCAAGAAGAGCAAAAGACCTCGGACACGGAATAGATCTTGAAGTACAATTTCTGCATCTCCTTGACCAAATCCGCCCACATTGGGGTTACTCGTCAACGGTTGATCCAATTTGATAGATTCACCTTCTGAAACGAGAAGTTCCGGCCCTGGGGGGATAATATCAACCACTAGACGTCCATCCGATGCATCCGTTATGGTTACCTCGTATCCCCCCTTTTCTTTTCGTATTATTTTACTTACTATACCGGCTGCTGTAGCATTATAAACTGTATTGTTACTCTTGCTCCCGTCGGGATAAATCTGACCTCTTCCCCTGTTTCCGCCGACATATATAGGATATTTTAAGAAGTGACTATCTTTCTTAGTAGCGGGGTCTGGAGAAAGAATAGGAAAGGTGATTTCACTATAGTTCTGACCGGGAACAGGGCCTATGACAAGAATATTTTTTTTATTGGGGCGATAGCTCTGAAAAGACAGATTGCCTACCTTTTCTTTCATCTCGGGGGAAATACGATTGGGAGGGGCTAATTCAAACCCCTCCGGTAAAATAAGAACAGCCCCGACATTCAAAGTGCCCTTTTTACCATTAGCAAGAACTTGTTTCAGTTGCATATCATAAGGAATTCGAACAACTGCCTCAAATACAGTATCGGGAAGTACCGCTTGTGGAACCTCAATATCCACAGGCTTATTAGCTAAATGACAATTGGCGCATACAATACGCCCGGTCGCTTCGCGCGGATTTTCATAACCCTGCTGGGCAAAAATGGGATAGGCACTTGAAATAGATGTCCGAGTTAGCATATATAGCATGAGCGATACGGAAATGGATCGAGTAATCCGTTCCTTTAGCCAAGAAAAAGTATTTCTAGTTTGCATGGTCCAATCATTGATACGGAAAATTTCTACAATAAATTGAGTAGGTTACTAATCGAGTTTCCTATCCACGATTCTGCTATTGGCTGGAATATTGTTATGGGAATAATCTATAGGATCAATCCCCCGGGTTCATCGAAATGGAAAAAGTAAGGACGATTTGCAATGCTTTCCTTATGTACAACTACAAAGTAAAAAACATTCGAATTCGATGAATTTCATATTCATAGATCATTTTTCACTTATTGAATGATAAATCACTACAAGTGACGGAGATAGACGATTTAAATAATAGAAAACCCAATATTTAAAAATGCTATCGAGAATGACTGGAAGAATACAAACAAGACAAGATATAATTTGATCATTATGAACAAATCCAAAATCTTTGTAGACAGAGCTAATTAGTAGTTCCCAACCACGGGTCGAATGAAATCCGAGACATAAATCTGCTAATAAAAGAATAGAAAGCGCTTTTGTTGTGTCACTTAAGTTATATAGGAATTCCTGAGTCCACGAGTTAAGAATCCCAAGTTCTTTATTACCCAAAATAGAATAACCACTTAGAATAAGGAAAGAGCTGAAATTTGTCGATAAGTACAAAATCGTATGAATACGATCCTCGTTGTGCATCTTGATTAATTGGATTGTTTCGTTCTGGATTCCTATACGAAGGTTTTGGAGAGGTGTTTCCGCGTATTCCTTGATCATTTCGTCCAAGAGGAGAAGTTCGTCTAATTCTATGAATTTTTCGAGAATACTCTTTTCTTCAATCTCGTTCAAAAAAGTTTCGGATTGCGCAGTATTCCACCAATTAGTAACCCAAGATTCTAGACTTTTATTAAATAAGAGAGAAATAGACCGGGGCAAAAAGACTATAGATGCAAGATATAAAAGAGGAGTGAATGCTTTCTTTTTTGCCATTTTTTCATCTATGAATTGTTAATGAACCCTCTCAGTCGTCGACTCGAGGCCCTCTAATATTTCGCTTACACACGAGTTCTATTCCAAGGTATCGAACCGAGGAATCTATTCAATCTTTTTCTTTGTGCATTAGGCCTTAGTTCTTGAATCGAGAAAGAGTACAGAAATTGACTTAAGAAGCTACTTTGAATTCGAATGAATAAAGAATCCAAAAAATATTCTTTTTCGATATATCAACTCAATTGGGTAAAAGTATCTCCCTTCGAGGCGTACCTGAAAAAACAACTTTAAGGAATGAATATGATTCATATTTTGAGACGAAAGAACTCCCTTTCTATTATTCTAGAAAAATTCTAATATTTCGAAAAATTTCACTGACTCTTAGGAGTCAGGGAGCGAATAATTCAGGGAAGTTTCTGACGAATCTTAAAAATGAGCAGCAAACCAAAGGAGGAATTGTCTAGTTATCCTTAATCGTTATAAGGGATCCAATTGTTTGGACAGTAAGGAGCACAAAAACAGATAAATTAAGGCGTGTCGATTGAAAAAAAAATTTTACATATGATCTATCTGAATCTAAAGTTTCAATTTCACCAAGTCTGGATTTTTCTATTTTGATTTATAGATATTGGACTTAAAATAGAAAATAGAAACTGGGAAAGTTTTTTTCTAAATGGTTGAGTATGCGAGAAATCTATTATTTCAATTTGTTACTTCTTGTTATTATTGAATTGTGTAGATTTACATACCTATAAAAGACTCCAAAACAAAAAGCGTTTTGTTTTCTACTTCTCCCTTATACGCCTACTTTAGCTCGAATCCATGTTCGGAATAAACCTCAGTTTAGTTATGTTATAGAAATTCGTGATAGAAACAGAGGATTCGTGAGTTTCCCCCCCCTGTCGAGAAATTTTCTCACGGTTCTCAAAAGACTTCAATGGGTACACGCAAGAAATAGGCCAATTTCGCAGCTTTTTGTTCAATTTCCCACGCAGTCAAATTCTCATCAGTACGAGTCAATGGAAGGGCTCCCTGTCCTCGGATATCCATATAAAGGACACGACGAGCATAAAGACCCTCTTTAACTTCTATTCGGACGGACTGAATATCTTTTATAAGGAATCGGAGAAAGATACGCCGATTTTTTCCGGGAAATCCCCAACGAAAGATACACACGATTCCTTCTTTTCGATCGAATCGATCATAACCACTACCTACATTCCAAGAAATTGTGCACCATAAATAGGAGCTAATAAAAAGACCCGCGATCCCATAGAAAGACATCACAATCCCTTGTGGAAAAAAAACAATTTGCTGAAACGGAAATAAAGATATCCAAGTTCTACCAAGATAACTGGAAGTTCCAACCAACAAGAATCCTAATGAACCTAAAAAAAGGATAAGAGTCCAGCAGAAATTACTTGTTTTTCGAGATCCCGTTATAGGTTCTATCCATATATGTTCTGATCGACAACTCATACTTGATCCGGTTTCAGTTTCTTGGAATTGAGAGAATATCCCAAATGAATTTGACTTTAGTCTTTCTGTTTCCGAAGTAACTCTCATCAACTAGCCCTAGTTTGATAGGAACTTTTAAGAGTAATTCATTAAGGAATAATTCATTAAATTGATTAGATCTAAACTAATAACATATCCTTCGTACGACCCCACTAAAGAAAGATATCCACATACTCCATTTACCCATATATCGTGGTTCTGCAGATATAAGAGTTTTTCGACGGAAGCTGCTTATACTATCTTTCACTAATACCGGCGTTATTATAGAAGTCTAAAACCAAACGAATGAGATTTTATCCCATCGGTTCTAAACAATCTTATTTTTTTGAACATAAAGAAATAAAGACGCCATTGTGATTGCCGGAAATACTAGGCCTACTAAAGGTACCAAAACAGAGGGAAAGTTAAGAATTGTCATAGAATGTGTACCTCGATTTACTATTTGGACCTCTTATTATTATTTAATCGATATTCTATTATACTAAAATATCGATTAAATATTAAATAAATAATAAATAGAGTTCTGCAAGTCCGTGTTCTTAATCGGACTCTGAATTTTCCTCTTTTTCGAGTTGTCGTAAACGTTCGAGAGCACCCGTCCAATATCCAAGCTCCGCAGTATATCTGAACTCGTCCGTAGTATATCCGAACTCG